TCATTTTCTATTCTATTTCTATACTATTTAGAAAATAGTATAGAAATAGAAATTAGAGATTTATTAAATAGTAATTTATTAATAGTAATTAGCTAATAGCATAGCAGAAAAGAAAGAAATCGATTCTGTACTCTATCTATGTATTCTTTATCCCTACAAAATATCAGACAAAATAGAACGATCTGAGAAGGGATATAATGAAATTCTTTGATTGGTTCTTCCCAGAGCAATGATACCATTTTATTTGATTGATGGGACCAACATTAATTCTAACAAATAGAAAAAAGTCGAAATAATAACTTTTATTCGAAACGCCCCGCAATCTTCAACCAATTATGCGCTTCAATATAATTACCAGGAGTAAGTGCTATAGCTTGTTTCCAATACTCAGCGGCTTGATCGAACCAAGCCTCCGCAATTTCAGAATCTCCTTGTCGAATGGCCTGTTCTCCCCGGTCGGAATAGGTGGGTCAATTCCTTCCCTTAGAACCGTACGTGAGAGTTTCCTACCTCATACGGCTCACTAATCAATTCTTTTGGTGTCCATTTTACCTATTGAACGGAATGAGATTTCTCATAGATCTATCCCATTTTGTTTTGGTTAACCAAAAGAGGTTAATCACATGAGTTTCAAACTTGAATTTTGATTAATAATAAGTTTTATTTTTTCTCCCACCTTCATAAGAATAAAACATAGGCATTTCTTCCTATCGTTAGCATTTTCTGCAAGGTAACTATCTCGGTTTCATATCGAAATTTATATAGAATTTTTGAAAAAGACTTTCCTTCATAAGAAAGAAAAGACTTACTATCTTTGGGATCTGATCCTACACCGCTGCTCAATACCTTAGTGGATCGGCTCTATTACATAAGCGGATTCCTAACTTTTATCTGTCTGATATTATGGCATAAGTAGGCAGTTCTTAGTATATTGGCCCAAGACCTCGTTATCATTAATTGATCTTTACGGTGCTTCCTCTCTATCAATTAGATCTTTTATCCATAGAATAAAGTATATAGGCATATCTTAATTCTTCATATTTCATATTTCGAATTCTATGAAGTTTCTTTCTTTGCTACAGCTCCTAAAAATCGTTGTTTTGTACGATACATATGTAGAGAGCCTTTTAGTATTTACTAGCAGATTTGGTCTTTCGTTCCTTTTTTCTTTCTATAGTGGAGATAGTCGCACGTAATGACAGATCACGGCCATATTATTAAAGGCTTGTGGTAAGAATGGATTTCGTTCTAGTGCCCTAAAATAATATTCTAAAGCTTTCGTATGTTCTCCATTACTTGTGTGGATAAGACCTATGTTATAGAGTATATAACTTCGATCGTAGGGATCAATTTCTAGCTGCATAGCTTCATAATAATTCTGTAAAGCTTCTGCATAATTTCCTTCGGATTGAGCTGACATCCGTTACGGTCGTCATTCGATTCAAAGAATCGCCGTTACAGAACCGTACGTGAGATTTTCATCTCATACGGCTCCTCCCTTATATGCATAATGAGACTATTTCAATCTCTGTTGATTCCATTCCATGTATTTATTAGTCTCATTATGAACTAAGTGGGGCTAGTATTTTTACAAGAAATCTCTAGCCAACCTTACTGCACGAAAGCTTTTGTTAATATCAAACGTGTTGGTACTAGATAAAAATGGTAACTTCAACAATTTCTTTGTCCTCAACGCCCCCTAATTTCCAGGAATTAGTCACTTCAACAGTCTTTGATGGTTATACGAGTATCCAAAGTACGAACGAGATGGATGTTTGTTGTCCCAACCATTCTTTTTAGTCCCAATCCAGATAAGGAAGGGGAGATAGGTAATTTTTAACAAAGCTTTTGTGTTGTTGATTTCTAGGTGTAGCGCTTTTTCCCCTATGCCGCGCCGACTATTGGTACTAGTAGAGTAGGATTGACCTGTAATAAAGAACCTATAGGTGTAACCTTTTGCTCAATACTAGAATCTATAATGGAAGCATAGCATCTGAGGCTGCATCAATCGGGGATACACGACCGAAGGAATTGTTCTATTTCGAAACTTCACCTTCAACAAGCGTAGATTTCTTTCAATATATTTCAATAAAAAAATAAAAATAGATAATAAGAATCTTTTTTCTTTCTATCCCGAATTATCCCGAATCATGTGTCTTTCTCATAAGACTGGGAACGTTAAAAAAAACAATCAAATCACACCATCTCTGTAATAGGTAAATGCCTCTTTTTCTCCTGAAGTTGTTGGAATTATTCGTAATAAGATATTGGCCACAATTGAAAAGGTCTTATCAATAAAATTTCCATTTATCCGCGATCTAGGCATAGGTAGCAATCCATTCTATAATTCTTCTCATTACCCCTCGTGGGAAAATAATCCCACAAACAAAGGAATTTTACAGTACGAAATAACATAAAAAGGATTCATTTCAAAATAAAATAAATAAAGATACGAACCTTCTATTACTACTTATATTCTGCTCAAATACTCATACTCAAA